TCTTGTATAAAAAAAATACAAAAACAAATCGGAGGAGGGTTTTAAAATGATAAACTTATTTGGATCGTTCTATTTTAGAGTAATGAATTCGGTCGTTGTGGCCGGACTTTATTATGGGTTTCTTACTTCATTTTCTGTAGGTTTTTCTTATCTCTTCCTTATTCGAGCCCGGCTTATGGAAAAAGGGGCCGAGAAGCAAATAGCAGCAACAACTGGGTTTATTACCGGACAAACGATGATGTTCATATCAATCTATTATGTGCCTTTGCATCTAGCATTGAGTAGACCTCATACAATAATTGCCCTAACTCTACCCTATCTCTATTTTAATTTCTTGGACAAAAATGACAAACACTACTATTTGGATTCTGGATACATGTTGGATTATGGATACAAGAATCAAAATTCAATACAAAAATTTAGTGTTTACAAAGTATTCTTTAACAATCTTGTTTTTCAATTACTCAACCCCATTTTTTTTTCAAGTTCAATCCTAATAAGATTGGTTAACATTTATCTCTTTCGATGCAACAATAAATTGTTATTCTTAACAACTACTTTTGTAGGTTGGTTAATTGGTCACATCTTTTTGACAAAATGTATTGAAATGATATTAGTCTGGTTACATCAACATAATTTGATGAAGTCGAAGGTAACTATTAGATTTGATAAGTACATCATGTTCCAATTTCAAAATTATGCGGGTCAAATATTTGCTGTTTTTTCATTTATTACTTTTTTATACTATTTAGGCAGAATACCGACTCCTTATTTTTTGATTGAGGAAAGCGCCGAAACTCAAAAAGAGGATCAAATGGATGATTCGGAAACGGAAAAAGAGAAAAAAGAATTCCTCGAAGAAGACCGTTCTTCTGAAGAAGAGACGGATGTCGTCGGATTTCAAAACCCTCTTTTAACTACTATTTTCGATTTGCAACGATGGACTCGTCCATTGCGATATATAAAAAGTTATCACTTTGACAATTTCGTAAGAAATGAAAATTCACAATTTTATTTTCATATATCTCAAAGTGATGGAAAAGAAAGAATATCTTTCACGTATCCACCAAATTTATCTACTTTTCTTAAAATCATGGAAAAAAAAATGGAGCTTTTCACAAGAGATAAAATCTCCAATAAAGAGTTGTTTAATTCTTGGAGCTCCACTAATAAAGAAAAAAGAAAGAAACTAAGCAATGAATTTTTAAAAAGGGCAAAAGTTTTAGACAAGGAATTTCGTCCGGATGTATTAGAAAACCGAATTCGATTGTGTAATGATGAGAACAAAAGGAAATACTTACCTAAAATATATGATCCTTTCTTGAATGGATGCTTTCGTGGAGAAATCCAAAAAAGCTTTTCACCATCCATTCAAAATCAAACTGACACAACAAATTCAATTTTGATAAATAAGATTCATGGTATCCTTCTTTCTAGTAATAGTAATTCTCCAGAATTTGACCAGAAAACAGATCCATTTGATCAAAAATCAGTATTAAATGAAATTGGTTTTTTTTTTAATTTAATCAGTAAATTTTCGGAAAAATCAGTATCAAGTTTGAATTTGGACGAACTTTCTTTATTTAAAGAACATGAACACGTAAAAATGAATTCCGAAGAAAAAAAAAGAAAAAAAGAATTCTTATTTGACGCAATTAGGACTGATCAGAATGATGAAACAGTTTTTAATGCAGAAAAATGTATTGGAATAAATGAAATAAGTAAAAAAGTTCCTCGATGGTCATACAACTTAATCGACGAATTGGAGGAACTGATGCAAACCGCATCAGGGGCGGCTGAGATTCGTTCCAGATCCGCTGAACGTATAGTGGTTTTTGATAATACAACAGAGGATAAGGATAAGAAGAAAGCTTGGAATTTTTTTAATACGGATAACAATGAAGATACGATTCAATCACCTAACGAATTGGATGAATCACCTAACGAAATGGAATTGAGTATCCTAAAATATACACGCGAACCAGATTTTTCCCGAGATCTAATCAGAGGATCTATGCGCCCTCAAAGGCGTAAAGTAGTAACTTGGAAATTCTTTCAAAGTCATCCCCATTCCCCTGTTTTTATGGACAAAATACAAAAATCTCCGTTCTTTTGGGGTGATCTTTTCTATGATATATCCCAATATTTGAAAGAATATTTCAGGAAAGAAGGGACAGACAATTCGGAATTTTTGGCTTTTGATAAAGGGGTAAAAGAGAATCTAGAAGAGGAACAAAAAACCGAAGACGAAAGAAGACTTATCGAAATCGAAGAAGCCTGGGAGAGTATTCTATATGGTCTAATACTTAGAAGCTTTGTAATAATAGCTCAATCTTATCTTAGAAAATATATTATATTACCTTCATTGATAATAACGAAAAATATCATTCGTATACTATTATTTCAAAATCCTGAATGGTCAGAAGATTTTAGGGATTGGAAAAAAGAAGTGCATATTATATGTACCTATCAGGGCGTTCCAGTGTCCAACAAAGAATTTCCCAAAAACTGGGTAATGGAGGGTCTTCAGATCAGGATTTTATCGCCTTTTGTTCTGAAACCTTGGCATAAATCTAAGGTACAATCGACTGAAAAAAAAAAAAGATTAACGGAAAAAAAAAGAAAAAACTTATGGTTTTTAACAGCTTGTGGAACACAAATCGAATCGTACCTTGATAATTATTTCCCAAATCCTTTTTCATTTTTCGGTCCAATTTTTAAAAAAATGAAAAAGCAATTGAAAAGAAATTTGAAAAATAGTTTTTTTCGAGTTGTACTAATTTTAAATAAAAGGTTTCTAACTATCTTAAAAGGAATTGGAAAATGGAACATCAAAAATATTCTATTTGGATTCCAAAATAGATATGAATTGAGTGAAACCAAAAAAAATTCAACAATCAGTAAGAATAATTCAACGATTTACGAATCACCCATTCTAAGTGATAATTGGCCAAATTCTTCATTCACAGAAAAAAGGATAAGAGATCTTAATCTTAAAACTATGATAATTAAAAAACAAACAGAAAGAATGATCCAAGAAAAAAACAGGGAGGTTATAACTTCAGGGAAATCCTTTGATTTTAGATATTTTGAATTTTATGAAATGGAGTCTGATCCTATATTCGAATTACAAAAAAATATTTTTCTACTATTCTTTGGGTCTGGTTATGGGTCTGATCCTAGATTAGAATATTTGAAAAATATTTTTCAAATATTCCGAAAAATATATGTGCGATTAACCCGTAAATCATATTGTTTTTTTCAAATTTTCATGGAAAGGATATACATGGATATTCTTTTATGGATCCTCCGTACTAGTAACAATGTAGAACTTTTTCTTGAATCAACAAAAGAAAGTGTAAATAAATCTATTTCCGATAAAAAAACAAATGCAAAAAGAATTAATAAAACAAATCAAAGTATAATTCCATTTATGTCAATTATACAGAAATCTTGTAATATTACGGATATGAATTCACAGAATTCTTGTGACGTATCTTCTTTGTCACAAGCATATGTATTTTATAAATTATCACAAACCCCAGTTAGTAACTTACATAACTATAAGTTAAGATCTATTTTGGAATCTGGTTGTAATTGTAAGGGTGAATTAGAGGATTATTTGTATAGACTACTAGGAAAAGAAGAATATAATCCAAACCTTCTTAAGAATCGAAATAAGAACCTTTATAATTATCTAAATGAGCTTGATGATCTAGGAAATCGGGAATATACCATAAAAATTCCTTCTCAACCACATTGGTGGATTGATATTGTGAATCTTGTGATTCCTCGAGTTTGGGTTAATAATATTATTACGGCTTATCTTAAGGAGAGGCAAAAAAGGGGTCTTTTGGTTAAAGAACCAAAAGGAGGGAAATGGTATTTAAAACCGAAACATAAGCACCTTGTAACGAATCAATGCCTAAATTGGTTAAGGAGTCAGTATCAATATGATTTACCTGAGAGCATATGGTCGGGATTAGCACTACAAAAGTGGAGAAATAGAATCAATGAACATCGTGCGGCTGAAAATAAAGATTTAATCGAATATGATTCAGATGAAAAAACCCGATTAATTCTTTACAAAAAACAACAACCAGACCTAGACTTATTACAATTAAAAAGAAAAATTAAAAAACAATATAGATATGATCTTTTCGCATATAAATTTCTTAATTATGCGGATAAGCAAAAATCATATTTTTATGGATATACAGCAGAGAAAAGCCGAGCAATTTCTTTGATTTACAAAAATATTCCTTTTTTTTATGGATATAGAGGGTCGTCCGAACCAAAGCAAAAACCAGGAATTTTTCGTGATTTTTATGACGACCCATACAAAAATGAATTATTGGTTATGAAAATCCAAAAAGAATTTTCGGATATCAGAAAAGAATTTTCGGATATCAGAAAAGAATTTTTCAAGATAACGGGTGATATCTCTATGCAAAATTATATAACAGAAGATGTTATTATAGAGAATGATATAGCAGAAGATGTTATTATAGATAGGGAAAAAGATAGGCAAAAAGATTTGGATAGAAAGTATTTTAATTGGACGGTAATGGATGTAGAAATAGAAAACAAGGAACCGGGTGTAGAAATAAAAAATCATTCGATATCGAATCCGAAATTTCGGTTGTTTTCGAAATTTGGTAGATTTTATGATGCATATAAGAAGAATCCTTGGATCATACCAATCAAATCCCTTTTTTTCACTTTTTATGGAAATGAATTCGAATTAGACACTAAAAATGGAGCAAAAGCAGAATCTGCGAGTCAAGTAGATCTACAATCATTTTTCTCAAACGAGGAGGAGAAGAAGCGTATAGATGTAAATCGATACAGGGACGATCTAAAGGGAGAGCGGAATTTCTTACTAGAAAAGTATTTGGGTTTTCATTTAAACTACCAAAGTTTCCTACAAGAAACAATGATGAATAATATCCAACTTTTCTGTCTCCTGGTTAGATTGAAAAATTATAAAAAATTTTTGATAATCTCGATTCAAAAGGGAGAACTAAATCTAGATACTATGGCAATTCCGAGTCATACGGATTTCACTTTTAGAGGAGTTAAGCATCTTCGAGAATTGAGAGAAAAACAAATATTTTTTATTGAACCTGTTCGCCTGTCTAGAAAAAACTATGAAAAATTTTTTATGTATCAAACCATAAGCCCATCGTTGGTTCATAAGAGCGAGCGGGAAATTTTTCAAAGAAACCCAGAAAAAACGCGTCTTGATAAAAATCATTGTGATTTGCTTGTTCCTGAAAATATTTTGTCCAGTCGACGCCGTAGAGAATTGAGAATTTTAATGCTTCTCAATCCTCAAAAGACTGTCAATGGAAACACAATAAATGACGATGAGAGTAAAATAAATAATTCAGGTCAAGTTTTGGCTAAAAAGAAAAAGAAAGGTATTGATAGAGAAATTGAAAAAGAAATTGAGAGAGAAAAAAAAAAACTAATGAGTTTGAAATTATTTCTTTGGCCAAATTATCGATTAGAGGATTTAGCTTGTCTAAATCGGTATTGGTTTGATACCCATAATGGAAGCCGTTTCAGTATATTAAGGCTACATATGTATCCGCGATTCAAAAGTTGATCGATAATTCTCTCATTTATCTTCTTCTCGTAACATATCATACATGTTACGAAAATTTATATATATATATATTCTTTAGATATTTATATAATAATGTAAAATAAATGTGCACAGGCATTGTGACATTGATACTAATTCAATGATGTATCCATTAGATAGAAAAATGAATCAAAAAAATCGGCTTATTTTTTTTGAAGTATACAATAGAATTTTTTACTTTGTGAATCCATAAATATAGTATTTTTATATCTATTTGAATTTCTTAATAATAATGAATTTGATTTGAAAAAAAAAAAAAATTCAGAATTGTATTGTTAAGTAAATTAAGATATTTTTATATAAAAAATTCAAAATTAGTGTCATTACTATTACTGATCGATAAAAATATCTATCAAAAACAAAAAGGAGGGGAAGAGGAAAGCTTTCATTTCATTTTATGATAAAAAATGCATTTATACCTGTTATTTCACAAAAAAAAGAAGAAGAAAACCCCGGATCAGTTGAATTTCAAGTAATCAATTTCACTAATAAGATACGAAGACTTACTTCACATTTTGAATTACATCGAAAAGACTATTTATCTCAAAGAGGTTTACGTAAAATTCTGGGAAAACGACAACGACTACTGGCTTATTTGGCAAAGAAAAATAGACTACGTTATAAAAAATTAATAAATCAGTTGGATATCCGGGAGTCAAAAATTCGTTAATTTCAAGAGTCATTTTCAATTATTCGATTTATTAGATCCTGAATTTTGATGAACTTTTTTTTAACGATTCATGAAAGAATGAATCGAGGAAAAACCTATGAATGTCCCAGCTACAAGAAAAGACCTCATGATAGTTAATATGGGGCCTCACCACCCATCAATGCATGGTGTTCTTCGACTTATTGTGACTCTGGATGGTGAAGATGTTATTGATTGTGAACCAATATTGGGTTATTTACACAGAGGGATGGAAAAAATTGCGGAAAACAGAACAATTATACAATATCTGCCTTATGTAACACGTTGGGATTATTTAGCTACTATGTTCACAGAAGCAATAACCGTAAATGGACCGGAACAATTGGGAAATATTCAAGTACCTAAAAGATCCAGCTATATCCGAGTAATTATGTTGGAGTTAAGTCGTATAGCTTCTCATCTACTATGGCTGGGACCTTTTATGGCAGATATTGGTGCACAAACTCCTTTTTTCTATATTTTTAGAGAAAGAGAATTAATATATGATCTATTTGAAGCTGCGACAGGTATGAGAATGATGCATAATTTTTTTCGTATCGGAGGAGTAGCGGCTGATCTACCTCATGGTTGGATAGATAAATGTTTTGATTTCTGCAATTATTTTTTAACAAGGGTTGTTGAATATCAAAACCTTATTACGCGAAATCCTATTTTTTTAGAACGGGTTGAGGGAGTAGGTATTGTTGGTAGAGAGGAAGTAATAAATTGGGGTTTATCAGGACCGATGCTTCGGGCTTCCGGAATACAATGGGATCTACGTAACGTTGATAATTATGAGTGTTACGAGGAATTTGATTGGGAAGTTCAATGGCAAAAAGAAGGAGATTCATTAGCTCGTTATTTAGTTCGAATTGGTGAAATGGTGGAATCTATTAAAATTATTCAACAGGCTTTGGAAGGAATTCCCGGCGGGCCATATGAAAATTTAGAAATCCGCAGCTTTGATAGAGAAAAGGAGCCGAAATGGAATGATTTTGAATATCGATTCATTGGTAAAAAATCGTCTCCTACTTTTGAATTGCCAAAACAAGAACTTTATGTAAGAGTTGAGGCCCCCAAGGGCGAATTAGGAATTTTCCTAATAGGAGATCAGAATGGTTTTCCTTGGAGATGGAAAATTCGTCCGCCAGGTTTTATCAATTTGCAAATTCTCCCTCAATTAGTTAAAAGAATGAAATTGGCTGATATTATGACAATACTAGGTAGCATCGATATCATTATGGGAGAAATTGATCGTTGAAATGATAATTGATACAACGAAAGTCCAAGATATCCATTCTTTTTCCGGATTGGAATCTTTAAAAGAAGTCTATGGAATTCTATGGGTACTTGTACCTATTTTGATTCTTCTATTGGGAATCACAATAAGTGTACTAGCAATTGTATGGTTAGAAAGAGAAATATCTGCAGGTATACAACAGCGTATTGGACCTGAATATGCCGGTCCTTTTGGAGTTCTTCAAGCTCTAGCAGACGGAACAAAACTACTTTTTAAAGAGAATCTTATTCCATCTAGGGGAGATATTCGTTTATTCAGTATCGGACCATCCATATCAGTCATATCAATTCTACTAAGCTATTCAGTAATTCCTTTTGGCTATAACTTTGTTTTATCTGATTTCAATATAGGTGTTTTTTTATGGATTGCTATTTCAAGTATTGCTCCCATTGGACTTCTTATGTCAGGTTATGGGTCAAATAATAAATATTCCTTTTTGGGTGGTCTACGAGCTGCTGCTCAATCGATTAGTTATGAAATACCATTAACTCTATGTGTCTTATCAATATCTCTACGTGCGGTTCGTTGAAACAGAAAAATCTATTCGATGCTATTGCTATTACTATGCTCCTCTCTTTATAGTACTATATAAGATATAAGAAGAGAGTCGAATTAATTGAATAGATACTTTCATTATCGTAATTTTATTTTTAACAATTAATTCGGATTGAAGAACTAAATCAGATAGTTATATGAGTGAAATAAAACAGCTTCTATTGAATATGCTATCTATTTTAAATATTCCTTATAGTTAATAGATAGTATGATTATTTATTTTAAATGGCAGTAAAAATATTGAGTCTCATTTTCTATGTATAAGAATAAAGTCAAATAATAAACAGAAGAGGCTGTTTAACCCAAGATTGGATAATTAGTCATCCGGTTTTGAAGCGGGCTCAAAAGACCAACCTTATTGAGTTTTCATTACCATTTGTATGAATTATCATAGATGTATTAACATAAATAAGGGGGTTAATAAAAAAGGGGTGGATGGTTAGAAACACCAAGATACACAAAGGATTAGTAACGCAGATTTCGTAAATTATCCAAAAGAGAATTTACGCGGAATAGAAAAAGAATACTAATTGGGGCTTTAAGTTGGTAGAAAAAATAAAGCAATACTCCCCACAACTCCGATCCAGAGTATGCTTCCATCCACTGATTAAATAAATTACTATCAGGAACGAATAAATCCTTTAAAATTTTTTGAGTCCCTTTTTCATAGCACAAAAAAGAAGAATAGGAACGAAAAAAACACAAAAAATCAAAAACGAAAAAGCGATTTCCTTTTCGTTTTTGATTTCTTAATTAATGGAGAGAAAATGTGTAATTCTTTTTCGTAATTGAAAATGATGAGGGTTATTGATAATTCTAAAAGAGTATTTTATTGAAGAATTCAGTTATTACTCAACAAATAAAAATTTTTATTTTTAAGGGATGAGATCAATTCAGAAGTACCTTTTATTGTATCTTTTATTAAAATGGATTTCTCTTTACTTATTTAATTATTTATTTAGTATTTAGAACAGACAGAATTGAATTGGTCTAATTCAGAACCGTCCGATCGATTTAAATCTTATCTATCTTAGGGATATATCAATAGATAAAAAATCGGCACGGTCCTAAAATTTACTTAAGGCTTTCCAGGAGCCGTATGAGATGAGAATCTCATGTACGGTTCTGTAATAGAGATGGGAACAGTAATGTTATCACCGACTAGGATTATCTAACAGTTTAAGTACAGTTGATATAGTTGATGCACAATCAAAATACGGTTTTTGGGGATGGAATTTGTGGCGTCAACCTATGGGTTTCATCGTTTTTCTAATTTCTTCGCTAGCGGAATGTGAAAGATTACCTTTTGATTTACCAGAAGCAGAAGAAGAATTAGTAGCGGGTTATCAAACAGAATATTCAGGTATCAAATTTGGTTTATTTTATGTTGCTTCCTATTTAAACCTATTAATTTCTTCATTATTTGTAACAGTTCTTTACTTGGGCGGTTCAAATATCTCTATTCCGTACATATCGGTTTCTGAGTTTTTTGAAATGAATAAAACATATGGAGTTTTTGGAACTACAATTGATCTCTTTATTACATTAGCTAAAACTTATTTTTTCTTATTTTTTTCTATCATAACAAGATGGGCTTTGCCTAGGCTAAGAATGGATCAATTATTAAATCTTGGATGGAAATTTCTTTTACCTATTTCTCTCGGTAATCTATTATTAACAACTTCATCTCAATTGTTTTCCCTATAAAAAAGAAGATTGATCTTCTATATTCATTACTTGTCTCAAATAAGAGAAAGAAATAAGACAAAAATATTCATAGATATTTACGATATGTTCCTTATGGTAACTGGGTTCATGAATTATGGTCAACAAACAGTCCGAGCGGCAAGGTACATTGGTCAAAGTTTCATGATTATCTTATCTCACGCAAATCGCTTACCTGTAACTATTCAATATCCTTATGAAAAGTTAATCACATCGGAACGTTTCCGTGGTAGAATCCATTTTGAGTTTGATAAATGCATTGCTTGTGAAGTATGTGTCCGTGTATGTCCTATAGATTTACCCGTTGTTGATTGGAAAATGGAAACTAATATTCGAAAGAAACGATTGCTTAATTACAGTATTGATTTCGGAATCTGTATTTTTTGTGGTAACTGTATTGAGTATTGTCCAACAAATTGTTTATCAATGACGGAAGAATATGAACTTTCGACTTATGATCGTCACGAATTGAATTATAATCAAATTGCTTTGGGTCGTTTACCAATGTCAATAATTGATGATTATACAATTCGAACAATTCAAATAAATAAATAAAATTATTTATAATTAAATAGAATTCTTATAAAAAAATCATATAAATCAAATCATCTTCTATATTATTCTATATATAAATCCATATAATATAAAAATAATATAAATAGAATTTGGATAGTTAAATAAAAAAAATTAAAAATGAATAAAAGTGTGATTAATTAGATTATATATCAGATTAGAAATATTCAATATTATAGATTATCGAAATATATTCTTAAATAGATAAATAAATATTATCAAAATTTTAACTATTAATTAAAATGAAATAGTTATGTATGTTATATATACTTTTACTTTTATACTTTCGTTTTAGTATAAAGACTGGAATGACATTGATTAGATAACTGTACCTCTATCCATTCAAACTCCTTAGGATAGGATTTTTTTTTTTTTTTCAATGCATAATTAAGTATATAATTTTTTTTCCTGGTCATATCAATAAGTTCATGAAATTTCGATTTGTTTGTCTTTTTTTTACATATAATGGACTTGCCTGAAACGTTACATGATTTTCTTTTAGTCTTTCTGGGATCGGGTCTTGTATTAGGAAGTCTAGGGGTAGTATTACTCCCCAACCCAATTTTTTCTGCTTTTTCGTTGGGACTGGTTCTTGTTTGTATATCTTTATTCTATATTTTATCAAACTCACATTTTGTAGCTGCTTCGCAGCTACTTATTTACGTGGGAGCTATTAACATTTTAATAATATTTGCTGTGATGTTCATGAATAGTTCAGAATATTACCAAGATTTTAATCTTTGGACCGTTGGGGATGGAATTACTTTGCTGGTTTGTACAAGTATTTTTGTTTCACTAATAACTACTATTCCAGATACATCATGGTACGGAATTATTTGGACTACAAGACCAAATCAGATTATTGAGCAAGATTTGATAAGTACTAGTCAACAAATTGGAATTCATTTATCGACAGATTTTTTTCTTCCATTTGAACTCATTTCAATAATTCTTTTAGTTGCTTTGATAGGTGCAATTGTCGTAGCTCGCCAGTAGGAAATCTTTAGAGAACTAGCAATATAAATCCAGATTCAATTTTCTTTTCTCACATTTATTTCTGTTGAATTCTATGTGAAGTGAAAGAGTTTTTATATAGAAACTCTTTTTTTTTATTGCCAATATAATATTCTTTTGTTTGTTATATTCTTTAGTAAATAGAATCTCTTGAATTGTTGTTCATATGGAAATGAATCAAAATTGATAAGGAGTTGGTCAATGATGCTCGAACATGTACTTGTTTTGAGTGCCTATTTATTTTGTATTGGGATCTATGGATTGATCACGAGCCGAAATATGGTTAGAGCCCTTATGTGTCTTGAACTTATACTGAATGCAGTTAATATAAATCTAGTAACTTTTTCCGATTTTTTTGATAATCGCCAATTAAAAGGAAATATTTTTTCAATTTTTGTTATAGCTATTGCAGCCGCTGAAGCAGCTATCGGACTGGCTATTGTTTCTTCCATTTCTCGTAACAGAAAATCAACTCGTATTAATCAATCGAATTTGTTGAATAAATAACATTAATCATAATTAATAAAAAGTAGAATTTGGAATTGAATAGTGTACTATTTATCAATTCAAATTAGCATGTATGCTACACAACGTATGATCATATTTGCGTTTGCGAAATCATAAGAAATCAAAGTATCCTGGTCCTCTTCTTTTCGTTCTTCTAAATTTATTTAGACATTTATTTTGATTAGCAAAATTCTGACAAATCGTTGATTCATCTGGTGTATAAATATATGATTTATTTACGAGTTTACTAGATCGATAATTTTCATTTTTGATGTTCAAAAATTACTATAGATACAATGTCACATTCAGTAAAGATTTATGATACATGTATAGGATGTACTCAATGTGTCCGAGCCTGTCCCACAGATGTATTAGAAATGATACCTTGGGATGGATGTAAAGCTAAACAGATAGCTTCTGCCCCAAGAACAGAGGACTGTGTTGGTTGTAAGAGGTGTGAGTCCGCCTGTCCGACGGATTTCTTAAGTGTTCGGGTTTATTTATGGCATGAAACAACTCGAAGTATGGGTCTAGGTTATTGATACGTTTCAAAAAACACCACACGAATACGTTTTTTTACTGGCAAAAACCTGTGCTCAAAATAAAATAGAAAAAAATTCCATTTTATTTTGAGCGCGGGTTTTTCTGGCCCAAGTGTATCTTATTTTTATCACGAATTATTTTCCTTGGTTAACAGTAGTTATAGTTTTGCCAATAGTCGGGGGTTCCTTAATCTTCTTATTTCCTCATAGGGGAAATAAGGTAATTAGGTGGTATAGCATTTGTATATGCTTAATCGATCTCCTCCTAACAACCTATGCATTTGGTTATCATTTCCAATTGGATGATCCACTAATCCAACTGACGGAGAATTATAAATGGATCAATTTTTTTGATTTTTACTGGAGATTTGGAATAGATGGACTCTCTATAGGACCTATTTTACTGACGGGATTTATCACCACTTTAGCCACGTTAGCGGCTCAGCCGGTTACCCGAGAATACAAATTATTCTATTTCCTGATGTTAGCAATGTATAGTGGTCAAATAGGACTATTTGCGTCTCGAGACATTTTACTTTTTTTCATCATGTGGGAATTGGAATTAATTCCCGTTTATCTACTTTTATCCATGTGGGGGGGAAAGAAACGTTTGTATTCAGCTACAAAGTTTATTTTGTACACTGCGGGAAGTTCTGTTTTTTTATTAATGGGAATTCTGGGTATTGGTTTATATGGTTCGAATGAACCAACACTAAATTTGGAAACATTAACTAATCAATCGTATCCCGTGGCCCTAGAAATAATATTCTATATGGGATTTCTTATTGCTTTTGCTGTCAAATCGCCGATTATACCCTTCCATACATGGTTACCAGATACACACGGAGAGGCCCATTACAGCACTTGTATGCTTTTAGCCGGAATCTTATTAAAAATGGGAGCATATGGGTTGGTTCGAATTAATATGGAATTATTTTCCCACGCTCATTCTATATTTTGTCCCTGGTTAATGATATTAGGTTCTATTCAAATAATCTATGCCGCTTCAACATCTTTTGGTCAACGTAATTTAAAAAAAAGAATAGCTTATTCCTCGGTATCTCATATGGGTTTCCTTATTCTAGGAATTGGTTCTCTAAGTGATACTGGGCTCAACGGGGCCATTTTACAAATAATATCTCATGGATTTATCGGTGCTGCGCTTTTTTTCTTGGCAGGAACTAGTTATGATAGATTACGTCTTCTTTCTCTTGACGAAATGGGTGGGATGGCTATCCCAATGCCAAAAATATTCACGATTTTTACTATCTTATCGATGGCTTCTCTTGCATTACCGGGCATGAGCGGTTTTGTTGCAGAATTGATAGTTTTTTTTGGAATAATTACTAGTCCAAAATATCTTTTAATGATGAAATTACTTATTACTTTTGTAACAGCAATTGGAATGATATTAACTCCTATTTATTTATTATCTATGTTACGGCAGATGTTCTATGGATACAAGTTTTTTAATACACCAAACTCTTATTTTTTTGATTCTGGGCCGAGAGAATTATTTATTTCGATTTCTATCCTTATACCCGTAATAGGTATTGGTATTTATCCGGATTTCATTTTCTCATTCTCAGTTGAGAAGGTTGAAGCTATTCTATCTAATTTTTGATAGGTGGTTTTCGTGAATAAAATCAATAAATCAAAAAGAGAAAAAACCCTTTAGTTAGTACAATGAAAAAAATACTTTTCCGTTAAATTCACTTGAAAAAAACGGAATTGTAATCGAATAGGTTTCTTGTTTCTCAGAACCTCTTGAATCATTACATTACTTGATTTAAAGGGTTCTCAACGATTTTTTGGAAGTTTAAAATATGGAAAGCATATATATATGCTTTCCATATTTTTATTTAGAGGGTTCTTTACTCATTTGAGTTCAATTAGATGTAAATGAACCATAACTATGTAGTCCTATTCCTAATAGATTGATCCCCAAATAACATATCCAAATTATAAGAAATCCTATAGATGCCACTATTGAAGAATTTACCCCTTCCCATTGTTTATTTTTTCTAGTATGTAAAAAAATAGCGAATATGGTCCAAGTAATAAAGGCCCAAGTTTCCTTTGGATCCCAATTCCAATATGATCCCCATGCCTCATTAGCCCATACTGCTCCTGAAAGAATACCTATAGTTAAAAAGAGAAAACCGAGACTAATAATACGATAACCCCAACGATCCAATTGTTGAATAAATTGAGACCGGTAATAATTTTTAGAAGAAGAAAAAGAAGTTTTTGATAAAACACTGTTCCTTTCATTCATATTCATGTTCATGTATTTGATTTCAGCAAAATCCAATTCTTTATTTAAAGAATCAAAATTCTTTGTAAAATAAAGAATTTTGATCACTTCTTGAAACGTAATGACTAAAATACCCACCGATAATAATGATCCACATAAAAGAGCCGCATATCCCAATATCATCATACTTACGTGCATCATTAGCCAATGGGATTGTAGTGCGGGTACTAATATTACGGATTGATGCATTTTGGTTAAAAGACCCGAAGTAGCAAAGCCTTGGGTAAAAATAACACTTGGTGCTATTATTGTACTTAAAAGGTTTTTATCCTTTTTAAACCACGGAAGTAGATGAAAAATAGAAAAACCCCATGAAAGGAAAATTAAAGATTCATATAAATCACTAAATGGTAAATGGCCCGAAAAAAACCAACGAGTAATTAACAATCCCGTTACACAGAAAAAAGTGATTGTCATGGCTTTTTTGGACAACTCATATAATCCGACAATTTCATTGACTAATAAGGTTATCAAATGAATTGAAATAACAATTGATATGACCGAAAACGATATATGAGTTAATATATGCTCTAAAGTTAAAAATATCATATATATATATAATGAAAATAAATATCTATAATGAAAATAAAAAAGGTATGAATACTAGGAATACAAATATGGAATTGAATTCATTATAGGACTTACTCTTTTAGAATATAGGATACGATGCCGCCACTCGGACTCGAACCGAGATGCTCTAGCACTGCTTCCTAAGAGCAGCGTGTCTACCAATTTCACCATAGCGGCTTACTCGAAATCATAATAACCAATTCAGTAGTCAATCGTCGAGATTGAAAGAATTAATTAACGTCCAATATTTATATTTATTTCGTTCGTTTTCGTAAACAAACGAACGAAATATTCAACAATTTTAAGAATTCAATTCTAATTCTATAGAAATATTCATTGCTATTAAGTTATTAAAAAACTTTTAATTTGGATTTAATTTATTCAAATTTTCTATTATAGAAAAATAGAAATATATATATAGAAAAAATGAATAGTAACGATAAGACGATAAGTTACTATTAATAATAAGTATAGTATAGTAATTTATTATAATTAAAAATATATATATATAATAAATTTTAATAAGAAAATGGAATGTTTCTATTTCAATACGAAGTTTTATTCTTGTTTTTTTTTCATTTCGAGTGTTAGTTTTCAAATTTAACAATACATTCCAAAAATTTTAGATTCTATATTTAGAATCTATTATATATATAATAGATTCTAAATATATGGTCAATATTCTAGATTACTAATTAGTAAATATTCTTTATTCGTATAAAATTAGTATTAAAGAATACTCTTTGAATCGAGCTAATTCGGATTATTCCAAGATTTTTATTTGTTAGAAATAAAACTTTTCGAGTTCCCTGTAAAAATAGATTGAGCTAATGAAAAGGCTTTCAATGCTGTCCAATATGCTTTTTTTTTCCAAAAATTCTTACGAATTTTTTTTTTTGATGTAGAAGTACGCTTTTTTGGAACTGCCATGCAACTAGTATAGTTTTTTCATTCTTATAGTTCGATGTGAAAGACATTTATTCTGTAAATGAAAATGAATTATTCTTTAATTAGCCGTATGTCTTATCTATCTGAATTGCGTCTTTTTTTTCTATCTTAAAGTAAAAACATTGACTATGAGAAACCTTTTCAAAATTTTCCCAAACATAGAAAACATAGATATATATAGATCTCTTTTTCTTTTTATTGTAATGAATGGAAAATAATAAATTAGTTCGTTTTTGAACCAATGTTTCTGAATAAAAAAAAGATTATTTTATTGGGTAATGTCATATGAATTTTTTTTTCTGATTCATATCAAAATAAGTGAATGGTCTCAGTTTTAGTGTAATTATTTACCCTCACTCTATAGATAATAATAGATAATAATTTTTTTACTAGGGATTTAGTTATTGGTCCATTTTTACTTTATACTTTGCAATAATATTGGAAATATTGTGCAAAGAGTTAGGATAATTAAAAATATCAAATTCGATTTATATATCCACTTTTTATTAACCGAAACCTTTACAAAAGAGATAAAAGAAACGAATAAGAAACAAAATTCATTAAGAATCAAAATAATTTTTATTCTTTATTTTTTTTTGTATGGAATATACACATCAATCTTCATGGATTATACCTTTCATCCCACTTCCAGTTCCTATTTTAATAGGGGTCGGACTTCTACTTTTTCCCACGGCAACAAAAAATCTTCGCCGTATGTGGGCTTTTCCTAGTATTTTTTTGTTAATGATAGTGATGATTTTTTCAATCGATCTATCTATTCATCAAATCAACAACAGTTCTATCTATCAATATGTATGGTCTTGGACTATCCATAACGATCTTTCTTTAGAGTTTGGCTACTTGATCGATTCACTTACTTCTATTATGTCAATCTTAATTACTACTGTTGGTATTCTGGTTCTTATTTATAGTGATAATTATATGTCTCATGATCGAGGATATTTGAGATTTTTTACTTATCTGAGTTTTTTTAATACTTCAATGTTGGGGTTAGTTACTAGTTCAAATTTGATACAAGTTTATATTTTTTGGGAATTGGTTGGAATGTGTTCTTATCTATTAATAGGTTTTTGGTTCACACGTCCTATTGCGGCAAATGCTTGTCAAAAAGCGTTTGTAACTAATCGTGTAGGGGATTTTGGTTTATTATTAGGAATTTTAGGTATTTATTGGATAACGGGTAGTTTGGAATTTCGGGATTTATTTCAAATATTCAATAACTTGATTTATAAGAATGAAGTTAATCTTTTTTTTGTTACTTTGTGTGCCCTCTTGTTATTTTGCGGCTCAATTGCGAAATCTGCCCAATTCCCTCTTCATGTATGGTTACCGGATGCTATGGAGGGACCTACTCCTATTTCTGCTCTTATACATGCTGCTACTATGGTAGCAGCAGGAATTTTTCTTGTAGCTAGACTTCTTCCTCTTTTCATAGTTATACCCTCCATAATGAGTGGAATAGCTTTTATAGGTATACTAACAGTAGTATTAGGGGCAACTTTAGCTATTGCTCAAAAAGATATTAAGAAAAATTTGGCCTATTCTACAATGTCTCAATTGGGTTATATGATGTTAGCTTTAGGGATGGGCTCTTATCGAGCCGCTTTATTTCATTTGATTACTCATGCTTATTCAAAAGCATTGTTGTTTTTAGGATCTGGATCCATTATTCATTCTATGGAAGCAATTGTTGGGTATTCGCCAGAGAAAAGCCAAAATATGGTTCTTATGGGCGGTTTAAGAAAACATGCGCCAATTACAAAAACCTCTTTTTTAATAGGTACCCTTTCTCTTTGTGGTATTCCACCTTTTGCTTGTTTTTGGTCGAAGGATGAGATTCTTAACGATAGTTGGTTGTATTCACCAATTTTCGCAATAATAGCTTGTTCCACAGCAGGATTAACCGCCTTTTATATGTTTCGAATCTATTTACTTGTTTTTGAAGGATATTTAAACGTTCATTTTCAAAATTTCAATGGAAAGAAAAATAGTTCATTCTATTCAATATCGTTATGGGGTAAAGAAGGAAAAAAAAAATTAAAAAATAAAATTCATTTAGTAGCTTTATTAACAATGAATAATACTGAAAGGACTTCTTTTTTTCGCAAGAGGGGATATTCACGCCGAATTAATCGAAATGTCAAAAGCATAACACGTCTTTTTCTTGATAGTACCCATTTTGGTACTAAAAACATTCCTTTTTTTTATCCTCATGAATCAGACAATACTATGCTATTTTCGATGCTTATATTAGTATTATTTACTTTCTTCGTTGGGTCCGTTGGAATTTCTTTCAGCCAAGAGGGAATGGATTTGGATATATTATCAAAATTGTTAATTCCGTCTATAGACCTTTTACATCCAAATTCAAAGAATTCTGTGGATTGGTATGAATTTTTTACAAATGCCACTTTTTCGGTGAGTATAGCTTTTTTCGGAATATTAATCGCGTCTTTTTTCTATAAACCTGTTTTTTCTTCTTTACAGAATTTGAACTTATTTAATTTATTTCAAAAAAGTATTCCTAAAAAAAGGATTGCTGATAAAATAATCAATGTTATATACGATTGGTCATATAATCGTGGTTATATAGATGCTTTTTTTGAAGTATCTTTAATTACCAGTGTAAGAAAGTTAGCTAAATTCAATTATTTTTTTGATAGACAAGTAATTGATGGAATCCCAAATGGGGTTGGGATTTCAAGTTTTTTTATGGGAGAAGTTATCAAATATGTGGGGGGTGGACGGATTTCTTCTTATATTTTCTTTTTTGTATTAATCTTTTTAGTAATTTCTTATTATATATTTATATAGTGTAATATTACAGTTAAATTAGGGTTATCGACTAAGAATTAAGGTAGAGTAGTTTATGAATGTCTCATGCGAAAAGCTTCCTTAACCAATCGGGTATATTAAAAAAACAGCAGTAGCAGCTGCAACAGGAAATTCTTTTCTCTTTTTATTTTATTCTATTAGAAATTATCTTATCTTTTTTTTTCTTATCTCTATATTAATGGATTTA